CGCTGGAGTTTTATCAAAAAAATGAAAAAAGAGGTAAAGCCCCTTATCGGATTTGAACCGATGACTTACGCCTTACCATAGCGTTACTCTACCACTGAGTTAAAAGGGCTTTTTTGATTCAATTCCTGAATCAGCCATTATGCAAATAGGATATATCCATGGTGATTAGAAATCAAATCTATATATCAAATCTACAAATCTATATAAAGTAAATATAGTAAATGAAATAGATTAAATATATGAAATAGATTAGAATAAATCTAAATAGAATTAAGTATATGGAGTAAATGTAGATTTATAGTAGCTTTGTCATAAACGAGAAATTTGATTTACCTGATGAGTAGAGTAAAGGCTAAATTTAGTAAATAAAATATAGGTAAAAAAAAAATGGTTTATTGAATTTGATAAATATCAATTTGATGAATATCAATGCAATGAATTGTTTCAAGGCCGATTTGATTTTCCATTATTATTTATATTTAATTATTATTTAATTATTATTTATATTTATATTAATTATTTATATTTATATTAATTATTTATATTTTATTTTATATTTATATTATTATTATTTATATTTTATTTTATATTTATATTAATTATTTATATTTTATTTTATATTTATATTATTATTATTTATATTTTATTTTATATTTATATTATTATTATTTATATAATAAATATTTATATAATAAAATAAATAATAATTATATAATAAAATAAATAATAATAGCGATAATAATTAATAATGGATTTTATTTATATAATTTTAAAATAATCTTATAGAAAAAATAATCTTATATAATTCTTATATTTATATAATTAAATTTATATTCTTATATAATTCTTATATTTATATAATTAAATTTATATATTAATAATACTAATAATTAATAATATTAATATAATTACTAATATTAATATAATTAATTACTAATATTAATATAATTACTGGATAATGGCGATTATAATGGACAAATCATGAATATAAATTGAATAAATCATGAACATGAATATAAATGACGAATTTCAAAATTCTACGGAATCCGGAAAAACGGAAAGATCTTTTGAATCTGATCATATTATTTCGTTATATTGACAATTTCAAAAAACTGTTCATACTATGAGCATAGCGTGTTGACGGTCGGGCAAATGTGCCCCCATCGTCTAGTGGTTCAGGACATCTCTCTTTCAAGGAGGCAGCGGGGATTCGACTTCCCCTGGGGGTAGGGTATTACGAAAGGAAGTTGATCATGGATTTTGAATATAATAAAATAAGTCTGGAATTGATTCTTTCTGGGTCGATGCCCGAGCGGTTAATGGGGACGGACTGTAAATTCGTTGGCAATATGTCTACGCTGGTTCAAATCCAGCTCGGCCCAATAATTCACTGATCCGCCATGAAATGATATAACCCCTTTGTTCTCTCGAAATGCCTAATATGGAAAAAAGTCAAAATTTCTGATATATCTCTCCCTGTTATTTATTTGATTTGTTCTATTTTTTTTTTTTTCACACAAATTCTGATCTTGCTAATGATTGAGCGATTTTGATTTGAACTAATGAAAAGATAACTAGTAATCCGTGCCGTCATCAATAAAGTATATATCCATGTGGATAGCAATATACCACTTGCGTCTCTAGTTCAAGGAGGCGATTCGAATCTGAAATTAAAATAAAAAGGGTTTGAGTGAAATCATAAGAATATGTATCTTGTACACTTTATTTCCCTGGGATTGTAGTTCAATTGGTCAGAGCACCGCCCTGTCAAGGCGGAAGCTGCGGGTTCGAGCCCCGTCAGTCCCGACGGATCCAAATCCAATAAAAAATACATCAACCCCTCTTCCCGGTTTCTGTAAAATTTCCGTTTTCTGTAGTTTTCTGTAAAAGGGTGACAAATAGGAGAATTTCATTCCCGCCATATTCCGGATTCCAAGAAATATCGTACTGATACTGAGTTTGTCTTTATCACACTTTTTTGTCTTCCAATAAGCCAATTAAGATTAGATCATTAAAAAACAAAAGAGTTTAGAACTTACCCCCCCTTTTTTATTTCGGCTTCCATTATTTGTTTGGGTTTGTTAGGTTTGTTTGGAACCAATGTAAGTGTAAAGGCGGTTAGATGATACTTCGGTAGATGATTGTACAAGAAAGGCGATAGTTTGATAGAATAGAAAAGACTGGAAAAGAAGAATAAATCAAAATAAAGTCTAAATCAAAATATAAATCAAAATAAAGTAAAGAATAAGTAAAGAAAAGAAATTATCGATTAGAGCCGAACTCCATTTTTTGATTTGATATGGATAAACAATCTTTCTATGTTATACTATTCAATTTTCGACGATGAATCGATTTGATAGCTCAGATATTGTTATTCATGATATTGATCCGATTCGACATGATCAACATGGAATTCATCCAATTTATAGGCGAAAGATTTATCATCTCTATGGGATTAAATCCCGAGTTATTGCGACGTAAAGAAAAAAGAAAGGATGAGATTATGGAAGTAAATATTCTCGCATTTATTGCTACTGCATTGTTCATTCTAGTTCCTACTGCCTTTTTACTTATAATTTACGTAAAAACTGTTAGTCAAAATGATTGATTTGAATGAAACTTGACCTCTTACTTCTTATCAATGATTGCAGAAAAAAAAAAAAATGAAAAGGATTCCAATTTCGCATTTTAGATAAAAAGAGCGAACTAGAATCAGTAGTATTCTATGAGATCCGCTAGTATGGTAGATCTTTCTTTCTACCATACTAGCGGATCTCGTTTTGTTATTCTAGTAGATTTTTTTGTTATTCCAGTATATAAAGTTATAATAAAAATATAGGCTTAATATCGATCAATCTAGAATGTCATCTTCATATTCATCTATCGAGATATCAATTATCTATATGTAATCCCAATTCTATTTCTTTTTGCATCTAATCTATTTGATTTGATTTGTGTTGATTCCAATTAATCTGAAATAATCGAAAACCCATCCTTACTCTTACGATTCTACTTGTTAGATTTCTGATTATTTTTAATATGAATCCCGACATCTACCGAAAGAATAAAATCACTGAAAGGAAAAAATAATAATAGTCTGGACATATATTAATAAAATAAAATAGAGAAATCTTTTTTTAACATTCTAAAAAAAGTAATCGATTGAGCAATTAACAGGTCATCCAAAGAAATGAGTTCTATAAAAACTTTTTCAAAGTTCAGCGAAAAGGATTAGTAAACCTCGCGGATTTTAACCTTTGAATCATGATATGAAATAAATCAATGAAGAATGAAGTATAGCGTAAATCAAATTTTTAAAATAATAAAACACTAAACTAAGCACTACGTGCTTGTTTGTGAATTGTCCAAGAAAATATCTTATTATACCTAGTATCTCGTTGGAGAATCAATATGTCTATCTTATTTCTCATAGAAAAAAAAAGAAAAAGAAAATCTACTTAATTTAAATTAAATAATTATTTAATAACTAATAAAATAATTCAGATAATTATTTATTCAAATAATTATTTATTAAATAATTAGTTAATAACTAATAAAAGAACTCCTTTCTTCTCTTTTCTCTTTGAACAGGAAAAAGTCAAACAAAAACAAAACGATCTAGAAAAAAATTGGTTTAATTTTTTAACTCAATTACTAGTACCCTTAGAGACCACTTCTGCCCCATACTACGAGTGAAAGGGAAAATGTAAAGACTACCATTAAAGCAGCCCAAGCGAGACTTACTATATCCATATGAATTATGTCCCCTATTTCTATGAATATGAAAGAATTTTTCCAGCATTGTTCATTAATTAATAATTATTGTTCACTAATAATAGTAGAATAGCTAGCGCGGAGTCAAAAAAAAAAAGGATTCTGTCCAATACAATACCATTGATGAAACAATCCAAAAAATACAATTAATTATTAATTATAAGAAGTTCTTATATGATTGCTAGTAGAATCGAAAAACATTAAGTACAAACAAAATACGCAACGGCCCTCCTGGAAGTGTCAAGAAAATGTTACTAAGATGTAAGAATAATAAGACCTATTCTTTCTTTTGTCTTTTGTTGCACTTCATTAAGTTAAGTCAAAAAATATAAAAATATAGAATCAAAATAGATCACTATCTGTTACATATCCCTATTTTTTTTAATATCCCTTTTCCATTTTTATTTTTTTATTTTTATTTTTTTATTTATATATTTTATTTATATAAAATAAAGTAATTTTAAAATAAAGTAATTTTGATATTTTCTATTTTTCTTATTTTTCTATTTTTATATATTATTTCTATATATTTTTATATAAAGTAAAAATAACATATATATAAAATAACATATATAGCTATATAGCAAATAAAGAAAATTATAGCAAATAAATAAAATAGATCAAATGGAAAAGGGATATTAAAAAAAAGGGTATGTGGATATGTATAAGTAAAAGCCAATTATCCATTCAATCGCTATTCGATTGATTGAATTCCTGAGTACTCAGGAACTTTTATAAGTTTGTATACAAAGTAACTTCCGCCCTTTCGACGAGTACTAATTAGATTCTTTGCCCCGCTATCCAATTTAATTCAAGACCCAGTCAGTAGGCATTACATTAATAGTAGAAGGTCTATTCTATCAAGATTTACCGATTCCCTTTCACTACTATAAATTTTCCTTGAATCCTAGAGCCAAGAATTTAGAACAGAACATTTTATTTTAGATGTCTAGAATCAAGGAAATATCAAGAGTACTTTTACCCCACGTATTTCTGTTGGGAGCAAATTCGATAAGTTATATTAGCAAAACGGCAATAAAGTATTTCCCATCTTTTGTTGATCAGGCGACACCCGGATTTGAACTGGGAAAAAAGGATTTGCAGTCCCCCGCCTTACCACTCGGCCATGCCGCCAAGGTGCTACAAAATAGACGAAAATGTCCCCCCCCCTCTAGGGGGCACCAAACCTTTTTTTGTACTTGTGTCTTGAATCCTATTTTTCTTAA